GAAAGAGGGTTGAAATCTACACATTGATTCTTTTTCGCGATTTTTGGTGAACCGTATGCATTAAAAGGTGCATGTACGGCTCCTAAGGGATAAAATTTTATCCTAATCAACCGACTTTATCGAGAAAGACTACTTTTTTTAGGCCAAGGGGTTGATAATGAGATATCGAATCAACTTATTAGCCTTATGGTATATCTCAGTATGGAGGATGATACCAAAGATTTGTATTTGTTTATAAATTCTCCGGGCGGATGGGTAATACCCGGAATAGCTATTTATGATACTATGCAATTTGTGCAACCAGATGTACAGACAGTATGCATGGGATTAGCCGCTTCAATGGGATCTTTTCTTCTGGCAGGAGGAGAAATTACCAAACGTCTAGCATTCCCTCACGCTTGGCGCCAATGAGTCTTTTATTTGAGAAAAAAAAAAAAAAGACTATGCCTTCGCCATATGAATATTAAGTAATAATAGCATGGCACTTCGAATTCGATATGCGAAATTTTTTTAAAACCATTCGATTATGTATCGAAAGAGTAGTATGAGAAAACGGGTATTTACGATTTTATCTGATCTATCATCCGGAGCCTATTTCAGCGTCACAAACTTTTTTGTTTTCACACCGAAAAGCTTTTAACAATATTTATGTTATGAAAGAATATGAAAATAAAAAAAAAAACACGATTTTTTTACTTATATAACTTAACTTATATATATTTTGAAAAAAAAAAATAAACTTTGGGATTGCTGAATAAGAAACGAAATAATAAAGCAACGGAACCATCATAGTATTTTTTAACTACTCCAAAACAAAAAAAGGAAGGGTGGTTATTGGATCATTTACCGATCTAGGTCTGATAGACTCTCGAGATTTTCTATTTCTTTGATGGAAGGTAAAAACCAATTCCATAGTGGAGCCGTATGCAATATGCAAAAGATGCCTGTACGGTTGTTCAATTCTATCTTTGTTTTTTATTATTCTTTATCTCTCGCCTTATCGTGCGAGATAGAGGAACCATTTATTATGATATATTGTCAGGGTAATGATTCATCAACCCGCAAGTTCTTTTTATGAGGCACAAACGGCAGAATTTATCCTGGAAGCGGAAGAATTACTGAAACTTCGCGAAACTATCACAAGGGTTTATGTACAAAGAACGGGCAAACCTTTATGGGTTGTATCCGAAGACATGGAAAGGGATGTTTTTATGTCAGCAGCAGAAGCCCAAGCTCATGGAATTGTTGATCTTGTAGCGGTTCATTCAATAAAAAAAAAAAATTAGCAGGTATTCCGCGCAAATACACAATTTGAGATTCTATCTTCTTACCGGATTTAATATAATATCTCTATAATATCTCTATTAATTAATCCATTAATATTAATATAGAATAAATTAAATAAAAATATAAGTAATTCATAATCATCGGGTTAGGATTGATCTAAACCAGCTCATTATGTATACGATTCAACATGCCAACTATTAAACAACTTATTAGAAACACAAGACAGCCAATCAGAAATGTCACGAAATCCCCCGCCCTTCGGGGATGCCCTCAGCGCCGAGGAACATGTACTAGGGTGTATGTGCGACTCGTTCCGATCATGGACTAAGACAAAAGAAAGGAAACAAATTATTCCAGTATCAGTGATCGGTTAGGATAGAATGTAAAAACTCCATTCACTATCTTAAAAAAAAATTATTAATAATATATATCCTTCTATTGTGTATCAAATTTATGGTTTCCGTTGGTGCAAATCCAATCACCTCAATTTGCAATTTCAGATGAGAAAGACTTCCCCATTGGTAGCAAATGCTTATCTATTAAGCAGGGGAAATCCTATTTAAAAATTAAAAAGCGGAAAGATTATGCCCTTATTCTTGCAAGAACGGACTAACAGGGTCAGCTACCCAGCTAATCTTCATACTTAAATACCGTTACTGTATAGTTAGATTTCGTTGTGAAAGACCTATTACTAGCTATTTCATGGGTAGAGCCCAAGAGTGTGAACTGTACAAGTTAACAATAGCATTGATTAAATGAGAGAAGGGGCTCCGGTGTATAGAGAGGACCTCACCGTTTAAGAAGTAACCATAGAAACGATGGAATCCACTATTTCTTTATACATTTTTATTTAATTGAATATGTTTTTTTGATACCTAGTATCAATACAATTTCTTATTTCGAGGTTAAATGCTTAGAAATAAAAATAAAAAATCGTGGTTGGGAAGGTTATAGTAGCAAAAGCCATTGGAATTTTTTATTTTATACATTGGAAGAATCCGTTTTTATTATTAATAGACTAGTAAAAGAAAAAGAATAACTGAAAGAAAAGAAATTAAATAAAATAGTTATTCATCAAAGTTTCATTTATTCAATGACCAGAATTAAACGAGGATATATAGCTCGGAAACGTAGGACAAAAATTCGTTTATTTACATCAAGCTTTCGAGGGGCTCATTCAAGACTTACTCGAACTATTACTCAACAGAAAATAAAAGCTTTGGTTTCGGCTCATCGGGATAGAGATAGGAAAAAAAGAGATTTTCGTCGTTTGTGGATCAGTCGAATAAATGCAGTAATTCGTGAGAATAGAAAAAAGGTATACTATAGTTATAGTATATTAATGTATAATCTGTACAAGAAGCAGTTGCTTCTTAATCGTAAAATACTTGCACAAATAGCTATATTAAATAGGAATTGTCTTTATATGATTTCCAATGAGATCATAAAATAAAAATTCCCCGGAGACTGAACTCCGGGAAGGTAGAGTAGAGATTTGTATGATAAAATGGAATCATATGATAAAGTCATAAAAATGAGCAACCACATTCAATAAAAAAAAGATTTATTCTTCTTCACCGATTCTCTTTTTTCTTACAACACGATAATCAAAATTGGATTGTCGTAGTTTTCGAACAAAACATCAATCCACATTTGATTTGAGTTTATATTATAATTTTAATTCAATTGAAGAGTAACCCTATTTTTTTTTTGTTTTAAGACCAGTAGTTCTAGCGGCCGACTCGCTTTTTTCAAATTGTTTTTCATTATTAAGAAAAGGTAACGAAGATAAAATACGAGCTTGTTTTATAGCAATCGTAATTAATCGTTGTTGTTTTAAGGTCAATCTATTCACCCGTCTAGATAATATTTTTCCTTGTTCACTAATAAATCGACTAATTAAACTCATGTTTTTATAATCAATTCGATCCCCCGATTGGATCGGGGGCAAACGCCTACGAAAAGATCGCTTGGATTTAAGAAAGAGTCGCTTAGATTTATCCATGGTTTGTTTATTCCTTATCCCGAAAATCCTATTTCTTACAAAATAGGATTTGTTTTGTTTCTATTTTTTATTCTTTTTAAATTATTTTTAATTATAAAATCATATTTTTAAATATATGTTATATATACAATTTCTAATATAATTTATAACAATATGAAAAAATATATTATTTTTCATGTTCCTTGGAGAGATGACACACAAGCGATCGATTTTCTCTATTTCTTTATCTCCCCGTGAATCGTATGTTTGCAACAACAGGGACAGAATTTTCTCAATTCCAATCGACTAGGCGTATTGTGTCGATTCTTTTGAGTAATATATCTGGAAATACCCGTTGATTTCTTATTAACACTGTTTCGAACACAACTGGTACATTCCAAAATAATCCTTATTCGGATATCTTTACCCTTGGCCATGAACCTCCTTTGGGTTTTTTATTCACTTAACTCTTCTATTTTACGATTCGAAGCGAAAAAGAAGAAAGGAACAAAAAAAATAATAGAAGTTGCTAACTCGAAATCAAATTATGAAGGATCTCGTTGTAATCAATATAGTATAGTAATAATTAAGTAATACAATGATTTCTAAGTATATTTAGAATCACAGTTCAGTATTTCAGTTTTGATTTAAGTATCCTATATGATATTATTGCCCCGTCCTAGCCATTCCATTTCCATTTCTGGTCTCACCTAATAGTATTTAATAGAAATGGAATTTATTATTAATAGAATCTCTTATTAATTAAATTCAATTGAAGCCTGGACCGAATTCCGAGTTTCACTGAGGCCGAATCCGACTTTATTCTTTCTCTTTTCTAACCTTTATTCTAATTCTAAAAAGAAAAAAGAAAGAGAAGGGAAGATTAATCATAGATATTTGATTGTATCTCTAATCTTCTTCACCCCTTCCCGTGTCAATAACTAGAATGAAAAAAAGGGGAATATCAATGCATCCGGGAATAAACGATTGATCTCTATCAATAGACCTGCTAAAGCCCCGAACCATAGAGTACTTACCACTGGTGCCACGGAGAGATATGTTTTTAGATCTCGCATTTAAAATCCTCCTTCTTTATTCTTAATTCTTTATTGTAATTTGTAATACATAATTACATATATGAATATGATCAGATGGTTATTTAGTTAATAACCACTTGTATTTGTACGCAGAATTCCTAATTCAAATTGAAATGTACAAGGATTCATTAGATATTCTTTTTTTTTTTTTTAACAAAAAAAAGAGGTCCATTTCTGCTCTGCCCCAACATTCCCTAAAAATATTCATTTGTTAGGGGGATTTCATATGTATGTCTTTCATTATTATTATAATGAATATTCTAATTATATGTTTATGTTATACGATATGAAACTAAAAAGAAAAAAAATGGCAGGATAATTTATATATATCAACGGAAAAAATCAAGATGTGGAAAACAAGACAAAGATTCTTTACAATAACACTGTAAACCAATTGAAAGGGATGTAGCGCAGCTTGGTAGCGCGTTTGTTTTGGGTACAAAATGTCACGGGTTCAAATCCTGTCATCCCTATCCCTAACTATTACTTATCTTATGAGCAGTAACAAGGGATCAATTGAGACGGATTAAAATAAGACATACATACTCAATAGAAATAGATATATATTCTATCAATATATATTATATATATATTATGAGAGTTCCATATATATAGAAATAGATATATATATG